TCCGGTGATTGGATTTGCACCAGTGGAAACCATAAATTTGATACACAATAGAAGGATCGAATGGAAGAAGGAATTCCATTTACTATCTAAAAACAAGCCATTCGATCCTATTCACTGGACTAATCATTCATACTGGAAGCGGTTTCTTGCTTGTATCAGCTCATGATCTAAACGAGTCGCACATACACCCTAGTACATGTTCCTCGACGCTGAGGGCATCCCCCAAGAGCGGGGGATTTTGTGACATTTCGAATGGACTGTCTTGTATTTCTAATAAGTTGTTTAATAGTCGGCATGTTGAATATATACATAATGGGCTGGTTTAGATTGATCCTAACCGGATGATTATGAATTTTTTTATTTAATAGTTAAACTCGGAGATAAAATATCAAATCACGGATTTGCAAAAAATCCATTTTTTTTATTCAACTGCTACAAGATCAACAATTCCATAAGCTTGGGCTTCTGTTGCTGACATAAAAACGTCTCTTTCCATGTCTTCAGATATAACCCATAAAGGTCTGCCCGTCCTTTGTACATAAACCCTTGTGAGGGTTTCGCGTAGTTTGAGCAGTTCTTCCGCTTCCAGGATAAATTCTCCCGTCTGCGCCTCATAAAAAGAACTCGCGGGTTGATGGATCATTACCCTGATGATAGAAGGTTTCTTTATCTGATGTGATGAAAGGCACAGAAAAGGAATATCAAGAATAATAGGAAAAAAAGATAGAATTGAACAACCGTACGGGCATCATCTTTTGTGCATTGCATACGGCTATACAATCAAATTGACCCTTACTCTCCAGATAAAAATAGAATCTATCAGCCCCAGAGGGGTAAATGGTCAAATTGCCACCCTTCCTTTTGGAGGAATTCAAAAATACTGTGATGGCTCCGTTGCTTTTCTATTTGAAAATGGATTTTTTTCTTTGATTCAGCAATCCCAAAGTTTCTTTTTGATCCAACCAAAAAGGGGAAAATTTGGTTTTTTTGCACTCTTTTTTTTTATAACTTAAATTAAGAGCCTTTCGGTGTGAAAATAACCAAGTTTGTAACGCTGAGTTGGACTTCCGATAGATAAGAGAAAATCGGAAATATCTTTTATCTCATACTACTCTCTCGATACATAATCGAATCTTTTGAAAAAAAAAACAATGCAAAATTTTTTCATATCGAATTCGAAGTGCCATGCTATTATTACTTAATATTCATATTGCGAAGGCATAGTTTTCTTTTTTCTCTCAAATAAAAAAACCCATTGGCGCAAAGCGTGAGGGAATGCTAGACGTTTGGTAATTTCTCCTCCAACCAGGATAAAAGATCCCATTGACGCGGCCAATCCCATGCATATTGTATGGACCTCTGGTCGCACAAATTGCATAGTATCATAAACAGCTACTCCGGGTATTACCCATCCGCCAGGAGAGTTTATAAACAAATATAGATCTTTGGTATCATCCTCGATACTGAGATATACCATAAGACCAATAAGTTGATTCGAGATCTCGCTATTAACTTCTTGGCCTAAAAAAAGTAATCTTTCTCGATAAAGTCGGTTGAGTAGGGCAAAATTGTATCCCTTAGAAACCGTACATGCACCTTTTGGTGCATACGGTTCAAAAAAAATAGCGAAAAAAAAGAATCAATGTATAGATTAAGGGCTTTTTCTTCGATTTTTCAATAAAGACGGATTTTGATTTCTTCTTTATAATATAATAGAAAAACCTATCGAATTCACTTTTCATTGATGTATTGTTTCATCGAGATTCAATCCAAATCACGATGGTATTTTCTTGTTCCTGAATGGGTCTCTTTCATCTTTTTAGGTTTATGCTCTACTCCGGGTAAAGATCCACCCCATTTGGATTTGCACATATAGGACAAATCTTTTCACCACCATTTCTTTTTGTTATGACTTTCCAAATAACAAACAGGAATCATTTAGGATACACGTAGTAATCCTAGATATATTACCAATTGGGTTTTTTCTAAACGGAGCCTGGATACTTCATTTTTTGAGTCCAATCAAAGTCAACCATAAATTATTCTAATTGATAATAGTACTAGGAATTCCTCCAAACAATGCATCTAATTGCACTTCACGCTCCAATTTATGGATGATTCCATTTCTCCTTCTTGGGCAAAACAGAGGATATCTCGATCGGGGTAGAGAACGGGGAAATCCCATATGACCCAATATATCTGACAAGTCGCACTATACGTCAACCCAAGATGCATCTTCCTCTCCAGGACTTCGGAAAGGTACTTTTGGAACACCAATTGGCATAAATTGAAAGAAAAAAGAACTAAATCCTATATTTCACTTTGATGTGGAAACGTAACAATGTGGTTTTATTGTCTTTATAGTATTGTCTTTATCATATTTATTTTATCCATAGATTAGAAAAATTCAGAAAGAAAGACAAAAAACTAAAGGAAATTTTTTACGAATAGGCCTTTCGAATGATAAACGCATTTACTCATAGAAAGTGGTATCAATCCA